CCTTTCCTTCTTCTTCTTAGCTCACAGCTTCTCCTTCTATGAGAACTGAAGTGGTGAGGGCAATCTTCCAGATTTACTTCCCCGGCTGGATTCTATCCTTTTCACACCCTTCACTACATAAATACAGGAACCGAGAGAAAGAGTTCTACCTGAGCTAACACCATGACAGGGAGAAAGTTTATGCGCTTAGAACGTGGCGTGCTATTCTACATTTCATGCCTATCGTATCTATCCGGGAATCCCCTACTTCGCGAGACTAAGCAAAGATAACATATTGAAAGGATTGAACTTATCGAACGAGGCCTATTCAACTACAGGAATTTCTTCTGGTTCGCTACTTAGATTATTGGATTGGACCGAAACCGGCCCATTATAAAGCTGGGGGTGAGCTACTTACTTACTTTACTTTCTTCCTTGTGGGAATGGCCGATTCACTACTCCCTCGAACTGTCTTATCACTTTCCTGGTTCACAACTAGCTCTATTTTCTCTTTCTCCTTTGGCTTTCAACACTAGAACAGTTCCTTCAAAGGAAAGAAGGAATTAACAGTCAAAGACTTCCGGCACAGGCGCACAGAACAAAGACAATAGGACTGGACCGTTCAAGCAGAATCGTAGCTTTTTCAGCTTGAGCGCATCTCCTTACTACAACCTTCCTTTTAGACTACTGGTGCGCTACTCGATAGCTTCCGTTTCGACTATTTAATCTATTTCTAGTTCGAAAAGAAGTTTTGTTACTGGGCTTAGAAGAAAGCTTAGGAAACACATTCAATTGACTGATAATACCCGAACCGTGAAAAAATGAGTTTATGCGCTTATAAGTTGGCCTTCTAGGATCAATCCTGAACGGCCAAGTCCCCTGCCAACCAAACTACGAATTCTCATTTCTTTGACCGATAGGAACCTCTTTATGTGATTCAAGAAGTGGATTAGCTTAACTAGACTAATCGACTTCAAACCTATCTTGAGAAAGCCAATCCAAGGCTTATAGGAGGGAGTTGAAAACGACAAGCAATTACCTCTTTCTTTCCCCACGCCTTCTGCCTCGATTCGGATGATGCATTCCACTTTGTTGACTTTGACTTTTCAATCCCTGACCGTTCACTTGAACACGGAAGCTTTCAAGCAGAGACAAAGCAGGCAAGAAGGAATTGACTTGCCGATTGAACAAAACGAATTATATTGGCATTACTGAAATCGCATTTTATTCGCCAGAGTCGTTCTAAAATGACTTGATTCGCTCACCGTAGAATCTATATTTAGTGATGAGGTGAGGACCGTTGCCTGTTGAGGACTTCCGACTTGGATTACCAGTTTCTCATTCACCTGCGAACAACTAGGGACAGATAGAGGTGGGATACCAGAGAGAGATCGTACTTTTCGAAGTTTATCTTTCAGCTTTCACCACTCGAACACTTCCTTCAGAAAGATTGGGATGAATTCTGATTAGGGAAGCCGGCACGCACTGGGGACAGCTAACAACGTGTAGTGACTGTACCACTCTCTTTGACTCACATCGGGCACTCCACCGTCATGATTTAAGGAAGCAGGCTAGCTAGTGCTATAGATATAGATTGAGTCCGGCAAGCTTTTAAGTAAATACAAGGTGCTCCACTTCTAGAATATTAAGTAACTAATTGGTGAAGAAGGAAGGTTAGCTTAAAAGAAGTCATTCATTGGCGAGGAAGACTGATCTCTTTTACACAAGGTCGAGAAGTCACTCAGGTATACAATATAGAAGAAATGCGGTTGATAAGCGCCCTGGAATTCCATTCTAATAGAGCGGCTCGAGGTCAAATCCATGTTCCTAAGTCAAGATGAAGCGAATACTAAAGTAAGAAAAGGAAACTGAAACTCATCCCGTTCAAGCGTATGAGAATCTATAGTTTCTAGCCTGAGACGAAAGCATTGGGACTCCTACTTGCTTGCCCGCGCTGATTGGACAGAAAGCCTTCCTTTACTACCACCGACTGAAGACCGGATTGTTACCAGAGAAAGGAATGACTATAGGCACGGAACTGGCTTTTTACCCTTTCTTTGCCCCGCTAGCTGACTTGCCTGCGCTTTTTTCTCGAACTCTAAGAGCGGATTTAAGGAATTTGCTTGATAGCATCAAGTAATGGGAGATTTATTTGGACTTTCTTAAACATCTCCATGATTTCATTGTAATGAGTGTGTCTTTCTTGGGCGCAACCAACCGTTGAGGATATGGAGGCTTGGTGTTCTCTAAGAATGAATTTTCTTTTCTTGTTTCGGAGATACATATCTTTAGTTGAGGTATCCCAAATGAGCCCTAAAAGTGGCAGAAGTAGCCAGCCATTAAGTAGGTTTAGTCAGTTCACTAGGAAGAAGTAAACCACTCACCCCCAGCTTTATAATGGGCCGGTGGAAGACAGAAACGTCTATTTTCCAAGAAGCAAGCGAGGGAATTCCCTGTTGTTACAAAAGAGAGCTAAACAAGTCAATGCGCATCGTGGAACTATACTATATGTCCCTCGGCCGGATCAAGCAGCGGGGTTGCTTCAGAAGCAAGTAAAGGCTCAAGGCAAGCTCAGGTCACCAGAAAGTGGGCATCAGAAATAGGCCTTTTTTCTATTTCTAAGCACTCAATAAATGCCACTTTCAATAATAAAGGGTTATTCACATGCACCGATCAGAACCGTACTTAACTTACCAATCAGAATGCCGTGGTGGAACCGCAGGGACTGCAAGGTGAAAGCATTACTTTGATTCAACTGATCGGTCGGTCTACGCCCTTCGTGGAGCATGCAGTTCTCCCGAAAAAGACTTGTTAGAGAAGAGGGGGCTATTTCGTATCAAGGTTTGGAAGAGATATGTACTAGAAGCGACTCCTTGGCATAAGCACTAAGTGAGTTACTCCCTAATCTTCTGATCAATCCGAACCTTCTAACTCCTCCTATCTTGTAGCTGCTTTTGCCAGATCTGATTGAAGTAGGTGAATCAAAGGATATCTCAGACAGGCAAAGTCATTCTATGAGCACTTGTGCCACTTTGTGAAGAAGTCCTTATCTGCGGTTAGCGAAGTACTTATCTGGCGCTGCTGCCTATGAATTCTGTTTCAACAGCTGCTACCCGCGGTCCTGAGCCCGTTTTAGAGACCATTTCACTACACAGAAATAGAAAGACCCGGCTTCCACAACTACAACTAAGGCAGGAACAGCTAATTACATAGTGGGTTCTAAAAGAAGCTGCTTCAACCGTTCGCACTAACCTCCCGGGCAGCGTTCACTACACTCGAAGCAATACAAAGCTTATTCTTTCCTGAATCAGACAATGATGCTTGTGCTTTCGCAGGGATTGGCGCAGACTACGCAAAGACCCTATATGAACCCCTATTTGTCGCAGCACATGAGGAACCGAGCTGCAATCGTGAATGCCAGAGCATTTCACTAAACTATAAGAAATACGCAGTTATGACTTGCTTAGCCAGTAAAACGTTATCTATTCACTCAGCTCAGTTACGAGCAAAAAAGAGGAAACGGCTCCCAATAGCTTGCAGCAATACGAAGCTGTATCTTGCTTAACAAAGAAACCTATCATTCCATGCTGCGCATTTCATTCCCAGCGAGCAAGCAAGAACACAAGAAAGAAGGGCGGCCGGCAAGAGCAAAGAAAAGAAGAGCAAACCCCTCTTAGCTAACAAATATGAACCCCTTTCGAGTACCCCTGGCATAGAAATAGAAAACACAACTAAATTTGATAACAAAATGTCCATTACATAACACAATACTAAAACCCCACGGAGACACTCACTCAGAGAGTGCCAAACTAACGAGAACTGCTCCAACAAAAACGCCCCTCACCTTATTTTTCACACCGAAATTGAAGAAGCGCCCACTTACCCCTCTTTCTAGAAAGACAGAAAGAAATAAGGATGGTTGATCGACATGGACTGAAAGGAAGTGAGTCATACGCGCGGAGATGAGCTTGCGAATCTGAAACGTTGTGGAGAATGCATTTCAAAGGTAGAGCGAAGAACCGTAACTACCATAACTACTTAAGTAGGTCTACGACCACTAAAGAAATATACTAAGTAGAGAACGAAGCGAACGAACTACCTTCTTTCCCCTAGAGTTGTTTGTTTTCCGCCTTTCGGTCAGATCGAGGTGGATTTGGTTTACCTTATGGTGGAATGTTGTGATTTAATCACTTCTCTAGGTCACATCCCTCACTTATGGAAGTCATGATCGAGCAATTGTTTTTGGTTTCATTCTTTCATTCTTCTCTGCGATGGTTGCAAGTTTCACTCCCCGTGGTTGATTCGCAAGCAAGCTAATCTCCTAGTTTGATTTCTCGTTGTTAAGTAGTCTGGTTTGGCCTGTAGTTGTTGTTACCTATAGCATTTATTGGATTCGTGGAGTTCGATATCATCACCAACTCTATTGCATTAACTAAGGCGTTCTCGCTGAGTCCACAAGTGTCCACTGGAGATTGTGACCAAGAAATGAGCCGACCTAGCTTCTTTCTTTCAGAACCTGCTTTTCTTGTTTTCATTTCAAGCGTGCCGTAAGCCTAATATAGATGTACTGAGATCGGGCGACAAGAGGTACTTGCCCTCCGCATGCCGGGATCATAAACGCATGATTTGGACCGGCTCGATAAGGCATTACGTGAGCTTTCGGGGCTGGGGAGAAGGCCAATTGGAGTAAAGGGAAGGCTTGAGTTCTTTTGATTACTCTTCTGGCTTCGTCATGAGTAAGTTGGTGTTCAGTGTACCTGTTGAAGACCTTAACGTAAGTAACTTAGTGCTTCATAATACAAAGTACGTTTGGAAGGGTTTTGGTCTAGTTGGGTTCGAATCCCATTCCCTTCTTGTGGCTCGTGTGAAACTTGGTGTCAATCAGCTATAATGATTAATTTTTTTTTAAATCTATGGCAATCAATTTTGCATTTTTTTATGAAGAATGAAAAAACCGAAAGATCACCGCATGTCGATGAACATGTAATTAATGTTCCAAAGGAAGAAATGGTGAAACGTATTTCGGAGATTGTTAAAAAAGCTATCGAGGATGACTAACAAGTAATTTAATTTAGTAAGGAGGGTGGGGATTATAGTGTTTTAGCGGAAACGCGACCGGATGTAGTCATGTTAGTTTTGCTTTTCTTGTGCATGACGAACCGGGTGAACAAAGTCACGATTAGAATAAATGGTAGTTCGCTGGGATTGTATTCATTTCCCAGAGGTGCTGGTTCGACTCCAGCTCGTGACAAGGCCTTTTTGGTCATATACCTTGGTCTTGCTTGTTATTGTTATATTCAGTTCCTTTTTTCTTCCCCCGCTAGGGTTCACTTATTTCTCCTTACCTGGAAGCCTGGAAGCGGCTAGGCTAAGAAGAGGAAGCAAAGGCCGAAGAAAGACCTTCCACACGACTGCTCTTCTTTCCTGTTTGCTGTAACTGTAAACAGCCGATTTGCTTATTCAACAACTCTCTAATCAGTTTGGGCACTAGGCAGTAATAACTGGTAAGGTTAGTACGGACCCTTTTCAAAGGTCACTAGAGTGGCTCCCGTCTTTCCTCACTCGAGGTCTAGCTTTCCCTTGGATTACTTTGCATCCTTCCTGCTTGAAGGAAAGTGCCGCACTATTTTTAGCCACTCGGAGATAGCCTTTTCGATCTTATTGGCTTAAGCAGACCATTCGTGAGCAGATAAGATCAAAGAAAGCAACCTACAGTCCCATGCATACTAATAGGACAAGGAAGTTACATATAATACTAATAGAAGAGGAAGCTGGCATTCAATTAGCTAGGGAGGGAGACAGGGTTCCAAACCTTTGGTGGCACCCCACCCGCATATACACATCTAAGAAAGAGACTCAAAATTGCCAACTTCTCACACTCTCCAATCATTCCACTTCTCACACTACGGCGACTCATACTTTCTCAGGGCTCAAAAGAACCCTATTTTGGAGTGCCATCATAGGATAGGAGAACGGAAAGCTTGAGCTTTCGAAGTCATCTTTCCAAAGGCGAGTCAAAGCCATCGTGCGGCTTTTCAAGCCCGATCTTCCGAACCTGCTGCGTGAAAGCCCGATAGGGCATTCTCCTTTAGAGACCCTAATGACATTGACCAAGGGATCTTGATTTGATCCAATTGTTTTTTGAATTTCTACCGATTGATTTGAGAAAGCCGGCATCAGTCTGACGTGAGAGAAGTCAGCACAAGGGAAGTCCCTCGAAGCCGAAGTAGGGTTGAGTCTCAGGAAGCGTTTAGGCCGGGTTCGAAGCATTCTTCAAAGACAGGTACAGTAGCAACTTCAATCTCAGGGGAATAAAATGGATAATCAAACTGCTAAGGTGAGTTTACTCTCCCTTTAGAAGATGGAAGTTTACTTACAAAGAAAAAGGGAAGCGTTGGTATAATATTTTTTTTTAGTCTCAGTTCTTTCTTTAGTCAGGGAATTTGCTTGTTGCTCAAGGGAAGGATCTATGTAATAAGAGTTTAATAAGGATTCTTCTAAGCGCTGGAGTCCGAAGGGTCCGAAGGAGTGGTATCAAGCCTGCTCGTAGCTCACCCGTAACCCGTAAAGTAGGCAATATGTAATATTGTAGTAGGAGCCTCTTACTCCATCCGAAGAGGAGAATCTCTATTAAGCTTTCTTTTTCTTCGAAGCCCAAGTGAAAAGACAGCTCGCTCAGTCGAACCGAACTTCGAATCCAATAAATCCAATGTATCATAGAAGGATAACCTGTGAGCTAGGGTAATATTCCATATTACAACGGTTCAGCAAAGACAGGTTAGAATGGTAATATAGATAGGTAGTTTGCTCACGAGCTGCAATCAATAGAAAGGGATCCACCCTAAATAGAAAGAAGAGGATCGGATCCACCTGAAGTAGTCAAGTCCCAATCAATGGAAGAAGTGGACTCTCTCCGACCAGCGAGCCATGAAACAGAATCGATTGAATACGTGGGAGTTCAGAAGTGGAAATCAATTAGTGGCATGAGAAGAAGTAGGGACGGGACTGAGGGAAGTCATTCCAGGCAAGAGAGCCAATCAGGGAAATCCTCCCGGTAGAAGCGAATAGACAGAAGTAGGAAAAAAATTAGGAAAATCTCTTAAGAAAGATCAGAAGGCGAGATAGCAGTGTTCATTCAGGCAGGGGTTTCTACGAAAGACCCGATTGCTGACTCTTCTAGTGTTGTGTTCACCACGGGGATTGAACAGAAGGGGAAGAGGAGATGAAGATTGGGGTTCACCAGGCAAGAACGAGAGGTCCGTAGTGTGACAGGCTAGGTACGCCGCTCACCTGTATCAGTTATGGGGGCAGAAACTGAAAGATTATAAAAGGGATTAGACGCAGAAGAAGAATCTTATGCTGGGCACGGTCCTATTGATGTTGATTCAATTGAAAAGCGGGCTACCCAATATAGTTATAAAACAAACCCCTCTCCAGGAAGACGAAGGTGGGTTCAGGAGTGAAAGGTAAGCGAAGCGTACATGAAATATCGTCAAAATGGCATAACTATCTCTTTCTCTTTACTAGGAGCTCCCAGTCAGAAAGCTAGGATCACAGTCTCTGTCCACTCTAAGGAAGCCCCGTCTCAGGCGAAGGTTTTTTCGTATTCTCTTCTTTCATAGAGCCTCTCTCCGTGGAGGAATGAATTAAGGTAACTAAGCGCAAGGAATGAATGAGCTCATCTCGTTAAGAATGAGGAGCGAATGATCAAATCAAGTTCCAATCTCAGTCTAAGTTACCCAAGATCCAGTAAATATAGGAGGAATTTCTAAGATAGGTACGTTGTCAGCGAGGGTAATATGGAATATTATATTACTTTAAATAGGCGATCAATTCCATGTGAAATGAAAGGGGCAAGCCCCGGCTCAGTCGTCGAAGGGATAATGTAATTATGTTCTTTTTTTCCCCTGTTCTAGGCGCAATTCGTGGGCAAAGGCAAAGGCGTAGAGCTCAACAAAGACAGTCTCGGCTCAAAAGAAAGTAAGAGCCAAAAAAGAATATTGAATATGAGTAGGAAGAAGTGGTGAAAGGCATCATCCGCAGGCAAGGCAGAGGCGAGCACGAGGAGATGTAGATCGGAATAAGTAATCCACCATCGTAATCGTACCGTACAGTTTCGGAAAGGAATAGGCTTTCTACTAGCTATATTGATAGAAGAGGTAGTGAATCTTACCTGTAGTTAGGCGAGAAAGCAATATACACGACCAACTCTCATCTGGAGCAACCTTCTCTCCCGCTTGATAGCAGTCTGTCGGTCTCAGTCCGGTAGACCGTATTGTTGTTCTTCGGTGCAAGTTCCTCGTCTCTTTGGTTAGTCCCGCGAAGTAGAGAAGTAGGGAGCGGGTCAGATGGGTAAAGCATGGGCAGCTCAGCTCGCTTTGTTCATCTTTTAGGGGTTTCCCCTTCACTCTCAGTCAAAGTGGTTTCGGTCGGTGAGCCTATGTCCTTTATTAAGGGAAGTTTACTTGTCCAATCTAAGCTAAGGCCCGTGAGCCTAATCAGTCAAGTCAACCATACCTAAGGATCGGTGAAAATGGAGATGGAAAGAACCTCAACAGGGTTAACTTCGAGTTAAGATTTAGCCATGGATTCTGCAGAATACGATCCTGTTGACTCAGATGCTCGGACAGAGGAGACAATGGGCAAGGCGGAGGCTTCAAGTAGTCTATGCACGGAACTGTTCTAGTGGTTCAAGCAGGGTCCGAAGAAGAATCTGAGAAAAGTGAGTCAAGTTCAACATAGTACGTAAGTCGCCCACCTATATCCGTTCCAATGCTTTATCTTTATGGTAGTCAAGGAGCAGCCAAGGGAAGGTACTCGAGGTAGAAATCTGAAGACGAAGAAAGGGGTAGGGAAGCCAAGTCACCTGAAAAGAGAAGAGCAGGAAGTCATGATGCTGTTTCTTTCAATCTCTACAGAATTAACAAGGAAATAAGAAAGGAAATACCTGTCGGGACGCGACCCGGTCTTGCCTCTGAAAAAGTGAGCTACATGCTCTACTCCGACTTTCACCAGTCTGTATGCCCACTTTCGACCAATGGGGAATAGACCAGCAGGAGGAGGAGGATCTGTGCTGAAAAGAGGACGACCAATGTTGATCCTCTCCCAAGCTGCAGAAAAAAAAAGTATCTCAGAGACATGTTCATCACTGCGGAATCAAAAGAGCCCCAATGAAGTAAGAAATTACCATCAGGAAGGGCAGCCTCCGACGATCTGCCGCCCACCGCTTACCGACAAGAGAGAGAGAAGGAGCTCTTAGTCGCTCGTCGCTTACCGACAACATGAGCTCCAGAACCACAAGGATTATCCTCAAGCCAGTTCATAAGATTCGGGGGGAGATAATTAATCCAAGAGCTTGTTGACCGTGCTGATTTAAGCCCTTTTTTTTTATTCTTTTTCAGGGGCCAAGTGCTGGACGTCTATAGCCTGGCTCCAGAGTGTCCTGAGCGTCATCAGGTTAACTGAAAACCCACAGGGTCAATCAAGCTGGATGCGGTTAACTTTTGCACCATCACTTGTGCCTGTGACATACAGGGGCCTGTTGTGCTCTATAGTCCCCAGTAGTTGATCTATTTCGCAGAAAGTGAATACATGAGAAAGACTAGAGACCCAGCTGGTAAATGATGTCCGGGTTTACTTGCTTGGAGAAGGTTTCAATTGACTACATGAGGAAATTGAATGCCCAAAACCCTCACACGCCTTACACCTTGTAGGAGTCCACTCAAATTCAGCGTGAATGGTAATCCAATTCCCATCCGCACACTCATCGGATTCTTTTATTGGATGCAGTAAACGAAACTTATCAACATGCTAGGCGACCGCACTAGCTATATAACTCAGACCGGTAGAAGTTAAAAACTCTAGGGGAACATGAAAGAGTATAACCCGTTTTCCACTCTTCTTTCTTTTGATTTTACTTCTTTCCGCATCGGGGCGAAAACGGATAATTTGATAGAATCCCGTCAATCTTTCGAAAGGGAAGTGCATGGGAGTGGGATGGAACTGGCGATGCACCGAATCTTTCAGAAGAGAGGACGTAGAAGGGCAGATCTGGGGAATCCGTATGGAATCCAGTGAAGGAGGTAAAGAGAAGAGGGCTAGTGATCATCCTATCTCTGAAGTAGTCGGCTTTTTTCAACGAATTTATTCATTCTTTCAGCCCTTCTATTGTATTGAATCTACTCTGATCTGGATTCCATTCTCGTCTTTGCAAGCGGAAGGACAGATCTCGAATTCTGAACTTGATGAACTGCTTTCGCCCCCTTACCTGTGTATCCCGGCTACCCTGCATCAGGACTACCAGCACCGCCAGCTGCAGAAGGAATTTGAGTAGCAGTAGCGGATCGAGATGCAGTCCCTCTTCAAGAGCTCTTACGCTAAAGGGTGTTTTCTAAGTAGCCAAGGAAGGGAGTAAGAAGGGGTCAACCAACCATGAATAGGGTTTTCTCGTCGTACTGACACCTCGCTGGTACCGAGGACAAAGGCGTGCTGAAAGAAACAAATGGCTTTCCGGAACCCTCTTCTAGCCATGGAGAGTGCCCTGTAAGCCAGTAATTGGAATACTTTTTCTAGGACCAGTTAGAGATTTTCTTTCTAGTTAGATCAGTTCTGGAAGTGAGCAAGCAAGCTAGACACGAAAACTAAGGATAGACGCACTGGGATAGCAAGCAAGTTTGTTGAAAGAGGGGCAGATCACTCCTAAAAGCAGCCTATACGATACCACCATTTTGCCAAGAGGATCGGTAACGATGAACATTTGTTCCCATCAAATGAAACCTCCTTCCTGCTTAAGGCACTAGACTAGTTCGGATGGAAACCCTGCTCAGGCGGGTGGCCTAGCTAACAAAGCTATCCCTCAGAATCATAAATAGCAGCATTCCTTTCTTTTCTTGCCTTTGAGTTGATTACCGCCCTTTTTTATTCTTGCTTTTGTGGCGTGCTTTCGCACATAAGATAAAAGGTTGCTTTTAGCTGAAAAGATTGAGCCGCCCCCTACCCTAAGTCATTGCATTGATAAAGATGAGTGCCCTGGTTCCTAGCCTTGGATGTCTTGCTTTGAATAAAACTAGTTGATGAACCAAGCACTGGAGGAGACTTTACTTCTGATCCTAGTTTTATTTTCTATGGCTATGAACGGTAGAGGAATAAAGAGCAAATCGAGACTAAAGGCCAGCGCTTTCTCTTTGCAAGAATCCTGTTATCGAATCTGCTCCCTGTGGTTAAGTAAGGGCATTCCCGACCGCGCTATACCACGGATAACTTTACCATATGTGTGACTGTGCCCGTTCCCGGTTGTTTTTCCAACACCAATTCTATCTATTAGTTTATTATTGAGCGCTTTCACTCCCTTGCCCAGAGATTAACCTCTTTTCAGATAAGGTGGAACCCTCAACCAATCGTGCTCGATGGGAGATTCTTCCAATCTCAAGAGCTCACGGGCAGGCTTTGTCACTTGTCAGCTGGGCTCAATCCTTCAAAGGCTCCGATCCGAACGATCAATTACTAATCGATAGGAACGCACAGGCTCTTTCTTCCTTAGCACAAGCGCTAAGCGATAATAATTCTTTCATCACGGAAGGTAAGAAATTGCTTACTTAAAGGGCTCGACCAATCTGCTTTGTTATCAAATAAGGAACATATTTTGAGCGAGCCCCGACTAATAATCGAAAGGGCTGAAGCAGCTTGGTTGTCCCTTTCTAGTAAGGGGGGCATCCTCATTCCGGTTGAGGAAAATCAGAATCATGAGATTCATGCTCAAGCTGAAAAAGTTGAGAACTCCAAAGTAAAAGGTGGACCTTTTACAACATCTAAATCTAGATCAGTACAGCAAGATGTAACTCATCCCTACTTTCAGTAACTTCATGATGAAAGCTCTTATCTTGAATATCCGGGGTATAGCAAGATCTGAATCTCGTAAAAGACTTACTAATATTATCAAAATAAAGTTTGCATTGCAGCCATTCTTGAACCTATGATAGAACATTCGAGAATGCAGCAGATTGGCAGAAAGATGGGCCTCCCTAATACCAGCAACAAGAGCACGGAGGGCAGCAAAATCTGGTTGGAGTGATCATATGCAGGTAAAAAAAATTCGAACCTCAAGTCAATGTTTCACGGCTGATCTATACTGGGATTTACCCTTATTAGGCTATCCTTTATCTATGCCAAATGCAGCATCACTGATCGCCCTTTGTTGTGGGATGAATGAAAAACTATAGCGGTCTCATCTAATGATGCTTGGTTTATGGGAGGAGACTTTCATATTCTCGCTGAAACTCATGAAAAGCTTGGAGGTCGGCCCCTGATAATAATGCGATGCTGGAATTTCAGGAGATGATTCACGCCCTTTTACGTAATGGGGCATGCTTTATTTTGGATATAAAGGCAGCAAATACACGTGGTGTAATAACCAATCTGGGAATAACTGTATTTGGGCCCGTCTTGATAGAGCAGTGGTAAACATGAGCTGGATCAAGCGATTCACCAAGACTTTCGTTGAGCATTTGCCCAGAACTTGCCCC